CGCGTTTTACTTATTGAGTCGAACCATAGGAAAAAATTTACAGGGCTATCACCTTCTTTGGCAAGATTTTCCAATCTTTTCACAATTCCTTGAATGGTTTTTCCATCATTCAATTTCAAACAAATTGGATGAAGAGAGAAGGCCGCAGTAGAAAGCGCAATGCGCTTTCTACTGCGGCCTTCTCACAAAGCCTAATCCGCTTTCGCTCGCCGCTACTAACGGAGTCTCGGTTGATTTCCTTTCCTTTAGCTACTTAGATGTTTCAGTTCGCTAAGTTTTGAAAGTCCAAAACAGAGCGCAGCACACTAATGCGCCGCCCTGCTTGGATACGGTTTCCCGATTGGAGATCCATGGATCACAGACGGTATCTCCCCATGGCGTTTCGCTCTTGAAAGCGTCCTTCTTTCTCAATGCCTAGGCATTCATCCGATGCATTATTTTGGATACAGTAGGAATTGCACCTACCTCACTAGTCACTACCAAAATATTCGCCAATGAGACTTCTATTCATACTTCAGAATGGTGGGCTTGCCTTCTAGTCAGGTCATTTACTGAAGCGGGTGCATTCAGGCTTGAAGACGAAGGTTTATGCATTTTGTGCATATTTTTCCAGAAAAAAAAAAAAAGAAAAAACATCTGATGAAAAAAAAGGCATACGAAAATCCAGGCCACTAAAATAACTGGATCGATTAATCCCTTCATTATACTGTAAATGACTATTTCAGATCATCAATAGAATAATACGTATCTTTTATTTACATATCGCATCATTCGCATGACAAGCAGAATACAGGGTTCCTTTCGCCTAGACACAATATAATGAGTATTTGTCTTATCACACCATTTATTTCTTTATTTCAATATCTTTATAACCGAAAAATAGATCAAGAATGCGCAGAAATAACCAAGTTATGGATGCACTGCTGCTTTTTGTATAAATCCCGCTGTTCCACAAAAAACCACTTAAAATATTTGGCGGGAGTAGGATTTGAACCTACACAACATTCAGATTATGAGCCTGACGAGTTACCAATTACTCTATCCCGCGCACATAATAAGGTTTTCTTCAACGGCGCCGCAAAATATTTCTTTTTGCGCAGCAGTTCCCCGCCCGCCCTAAGTAGAGTTCTTTATTAGAAATATGTCATTTTTTTCTTGCGAGTCTCTATGATGATTCATCCGTAGGCGCCGAGTGTTGCATAGTACTATTTGGCGAGCTTAGTCCTCTAGGACCTTCGGCCTCGCGATTGATTGTTCATCACTTTCAATAGCGTTTTAGAATAATTGAAATTGGACGTTGTCCGGGCCTGGACCATGTCTCCCGAAATTGATAAATCAGTACATATAGCGTAAGACGATTTCACATTTCGAGGTCGGAATGGGATCGGGTGTTTTCACGTCTTACCATAGTGCCCGGAAGCGCGTAGCGATTGATGAATAGAGTAAAAAGGGAACTTGCTCAGTCGTAGGTTTCCTGCGTTCGATGAGGTAGACTACACAAGTGCTCTTCGGCGAGAATCGCCGATCACAGGGCTCTCTAACTTGACTTTATTTTGATTTCTTCTAAAACCCTAGGAGAAAAACCTTCGGCCGCTGAGAAGCGCCCCGGCCCCGCAAAGCCGCAGGCCACGCGTCGGCTACATCAAATTGCCGCCGGAGATGCCTTATATGGAATTTTAGTCTTTACGTATTTTTAAGTCACGGCATATATATAACATGCGAATTTCCTTCAGATTTAGAAATAAATCTAATTATTAATTATAACTTACATAAGATACGACCGCTTCTCGAGATGCTCTTAGCCGTGTTTGTTTTCTACATGGCTTGTCTAATCACAGGGCCCTGCCCTATGTTATAATGTTGTTTACTGCCCCTTTCTTACCACTTCTATCTTGACTTATTCCTTACGTACAAATAGAGCGATCGAAAGCAAGCCATGTAGACCTACTTAAATTTATCTTGCAACAAGCCGGAGCAACATACATTCGCGCGCATTCGCATTTGTGGAGCTACAACAATGAATTGAATTACCTATGATGATTCATAAGCTACTAGCATAACGGCTAATTCTACTTTGTTGATATAACATAAGAGTATAGCCACTTAGTTCGTGAACAAGATCTAGAATTACTAAAGGTGTACTTTATATGATTGATCCTTTTGTCAAAACAACATTCATTATGTTGCATTTCTAGTTATCCTAAGAAACATCGTAAATCTTTCTTTACCGTGGCCTATCATAGAAGAAGGGGATTTAGGATAAGGTTAGTGACCAGCAAAAAAAAGATATATATATCTTTTTTTTGCCTCCCGTAGGTTCAATTCTTATCCGAAAGTTCCTATCGGAAGGGGGATTTGAACCCCCGTGTGCGAATTATGATCCCGCTGTTCTAACCGACTAAACTATTCCGACATGCGAATTATTAATGCGCTGTTCTACTAATCTGCCGCTCCCTGGCTGTTGGATGATAATTCGCCTCATGCGCCCTTTAACCTGGCC